TTTCACTCGAAAGAAAAGGGTCGTTTAGTTCGAAACTATATTTATTTTTATAAAATTACGTAGTATATTTCAATTCAAATTTAGTCGCCCTTCTCACCAACCAATTAACAGTTGGTCCGAATTTATAGTTATTGACCAAGAAAAAAATAAAGAACTCATTGCTTTAGATTAGATAAAATTCAACCTTGATAATTGGAAATTACTCTTTAATCAAAGAGTTTTTACGTTTTTTGTTTGAGGCGAATTCAAAATTGTTCGAATTGTATAATCGTCAATTACTGACATTGGTAAACGACCCAAAGCAATTTGATTGTAATTCAATTCGTGACGATCATAAGTTGAAAGTTCATATTCTTCAGTCATTGATAAACAATTTGTTGGACAATACTCAACACAGTTACCACAAAATATACAAATTCCGAAATCAATACTGTAATTAAGCAATCGTTTTTTTCGAATCCCAGTTTCCAATTTCCAATCAACAACGGGAAGATCTATAGGACATACACGAACACATACTTCACAAGCAATGCATTTATCAAATTCAAAATGGATTCGGCCACGGAAACGTTCCGATGTAATTAATTTTTCATAAGGATATTGAATAGTTACAGGTAAACGGTTTGCGTGGGATAAGGTAATCATGAACCCTTGACCAATGTACCTTGCAGCCCGTACTGTTTGTTGACCATAATTCATGAACCCAGTTACCATAGGGAACATATCGTAAAGATCTATAAATAATTTTATGTTTGTTTCTTTCTCTTGTTTGAGAGAAGTCGTAAATATAGAATATCGTATTCCTTTTTCCTTTACAGTGAAAGGAGTTGGGAAGAAGTTGTTAATAATAGATTACCGAGAGAAACGGGTAAAAGGAATTTCCATCCAAGATTTAATAATTGGTCCATTCTCAGCCTAGGTAAAGTCCATCTTGTTGTGATAGAAATGAATAAAAACAAATAAGTTTTAGCTAATGTAATAAAAATACCAATTGTCGTCCCAAAAACCCTACCTACTTTATTTATTTCAAATAGCTCAGGAACAGCTATGTACGGAATAGAGATATTCCAACCACCCAAGTAAAGAACTGTTACAAATAACGAAGAAACTAATAGATTTAGATAAGAAGCAACGTAAAATAAACCGAATTTGATACCAGAATATTCGGTTTGATAACCTGCTACTAATTCTTCTTCTGCTTCTGGTAAATCAAAAGGTAATCTCTCACATTCTGCTAGGGAAGAAATTAGAAAAACAATAAATCCTATAGGTTGACGCCACAAATTCCATCCCCAAAAACCATATTTTGATTGGGCCTCAACTATATCAACTGTACTTGAACTGTTAGATAATCATAGTCGGTGATAACATCACTGTTCCCATCGCTATTACAAAACCGTACGTGAGATTTTCACCTCATACGGCTCCTCGAGGGCCATAAATAAATTTAAAAGGACCAATCGGATATTATTTATCTTGATATGGTTGTAATAAATATATATAAGAACAAGAATAGAATAATAATAAAGTCAAAACCTATTGGAAGATCCCGAATTAAACCAATGGAATTCTGTCTGCTAGATGCTATAATAATAACTAAAAAGCACTTCTGAATTGATCTCGTCCTTTAAAAATTTGAATTTTTCTTTGTTGTGAGTAATAACTTAATCCTTCAATAAAATACTCCTTGTAGAAATATCAATAGATATTTCAACCCATCCTTTTCGATTACGAAAAAAAAAAATTATACATTACATTATTTGATGAATCATAACACGCTATCTTTATGAATATATTAAAGAATAAAAAGATCTTATTTTTCGTTCCTCTTCTTCTTTCTTAAAAAAGGGGTTTCAAAAAAAAGGATTATTTCGTTCCTGATAGTCATTTTTTTCTCTGTGGATAGGAGCATACTCTGGATCGGAATCATGAGGAGTACTGCTTGATCATTTCTACCAACTTAAAGCCCCAATTAGTATTCTTTTTATGTTATGAAAATTACCCTTTTTTTTGGATAATTTACATAAAAAATCCCTATTACTAATCCTTTATGTATTTTGGTGTTCCTAACCATCCACTTATTTTTACTAAATCATCCGTTATAGTACTGCAGAGAAAGGATAATAAAAACTATATACGGTTGATCTTTTGAGCCCGCTTCAAGCTCGGAAGGCTAATCAACCAATCTTGGGGAAAAGGTCTTGCTTATCTTTCTTTTCTTTTAATTCTTGTACATAGGAAATGAGGCTCAATTTTTTTACTGCTAATTTAGAAGCTGTTTTCTTTCACTCATATAACTATCTGATTTAGTTCATCAATCTGAATAATCAATAAAACAATGAAGATTTCTATTCAATTTCTTTACTAAAAAGAAAGAAGTCAAGAAAAGTTTATGTTGAACCGAATCGCACGTAGAGATATTGATAACACACAAAGAGTTAATGGAATTTCATAACTAATTGATTGAGCCGCAGCTCGTAGACCACCTAAAAAGGAATATTTATTATTTGATCCATATCCTGACATAAGAAGTCCGATGGGAGCAATACTTGAAATGGCAATCCATAAAAAAACACCTATATTTAGATCCGATAAAACAAGGTGAGAACTAAAAGGAATTACTGAATAACTTAGTAAAATGGATATAACTGCTATGGAGGGTCCTATACTGAATAAACGAGTATCCCCTCTCGAGGGGAGAATATTCTCTTTGAAAATTAGTTTTGTCCCATCGGCTAGAGCTTGCAGAATTCCCAAAGGACCGGCATATTCAGGCCCAATACGTTGTTGTATTCCTGCGGATATTTCTCTTTCTAACCAAACAATTACAAGTACACCTATTGTAATTCCCAATACAAGACTAAAAATAGGTACAAGCATCCATATGATTCCATAGAACTCTTTGAAGGATTCCAATCTGGAAAAAGAATTGATAGCTTGTACTGCTGTTGTATCAATTATCATTTCAACGATCTACTTCTCCCATAATGATATCTATGCTACCTAGTATTGTCATAATATCAGCCAATTTCATTCTTTTAACTAACTGAGGAAGAATTTGCAAATTGATAAAACCGGGTGGGCGAATTTTCCATCTCCAAGGAAAACCACTTTGATCCCCTATTAAAAAAATTCCCAATTCCCCCTTGGGGGCTTCAACTCTTACATATAGTTCTTGCTTCGGCAATTCAAAAGTGGGGGAAGGTTTTTTACTAATGAATCGATATTCAAAATCATTCCATTCTGGATCCCTTTTTCTATCAAAGGATCGGATTTCTAAATTCTCATAAGGTCCCCCTGGAATTCCTTCCAGAGCCTGCTGAATAATTTTTATAGATTCTGTCATTTCACTGATTCGGACTAAATAACGAGCTAATGAATCTCCTTCGTTTTGCCACTGGATTTCCCAATCAAATTCGTCGTAAGATTCATAATGATCAACTTTACGAAGATCCCATTGGATTCCAGAAGCTCGTAACATCGGTCCTGATAAACCCCAATTTATAGCCTCTTCTCCACCAATAATGCCTACCCCTTCAACTCGTTCTAAAAAAATAGGATTCCGCGTAATAAGTTTTTGATATTCAGAAACCGCTGTTAAAAAATAATCACAGAAATCTAAACATTTATCTATCCATCCATGAGGTAGATCAGCCGCTACCCCTCCGATACGAAAATAATTATGCATCATTCTCATACCGGTGGCAGCTTCAAATAGATCATATACTAATTCTCTTTCTCGGAAAATATAGAAAAAAGGAGTCTGTGCACCAATATCGGCCATAAAAGGGCCAAGCCATAAGAGATGAGAAGCTATACGACTCAACTCTAACATAATTACTCTGATATAACTGGCTCTTTTAGGTACTTGAATATTTCCCAACTGTTCTGGTCCATTTACAGTTATTGCTTCTGTGAACATAGTCGCTAAATAATCCCAACGTGTTACATAAGGCAGATATTGTATAACTGTTCTGTTTTCCGCAATTTTTTCCATCCCTCTGTGTAAATAACCCAATATCGGCTCACAATCAATCACATCTTCACCATCTAGAGTAAGGATGAGCCGAAGAACACCATGCATTGATGGGTGGTGAGGTCCCATATTGACTATCATGAGGTCTTTTCTTGTAGTTGTTACGTTCATAGGTTATTCCTCGATTCATTCTTTCATGAATTGCTGAAAACGAAAAGAAGTTCATCAAAATTCAAGATCTAGTAAATCAAATAATTCAAGTTACCTTTCAATTTAACGAGTTTTTGATTCTCGAATATCCAGCCGACTAATTAAGTCTTTATAACGTACTTTATTTTTCTTTGACAAATAAGACAGCAGTCGTTGTCGTTTTCCCAGGATTTTACGTAGACCTCTCTGAGATAAATAGTCTTTTCTGTGCAATTCCAAATGTGAAGTAAGTCTTCGTATCTTATTGGTGAAGATAAATACTTGAAATTCAACAGACCCACTGTTTTCTTTTTTTTCTTCTTGTGAAATAACGGAAATAAATGAATTTTTTATCATAAAACGGAACCTTCTATCCTTTTTTGTTTTTCTTTTTACAATTCACTAAATAAATTTTACCAATCAGTAAGAATAATGCTACTCATTTTTAGTTTGTATATCCAAGAATCTTAATTTCTTTATGAACTCCTAATTTTATCAAATAATTTTTTTTTTTCAAATAAAATTAATTAATCCTATTTTCAATTTCATTTTGATACGAATAGGAAAGGATCATATATTTCTACACTTAAAAAAAAAATCCAAAAATAATAAGATTCTGTTGATTCATTTATAGATCTAATGGATATTGATACGTGCATTGAATTAGTATTCTGGTATCAAAATGGAATAGAAAATAATGCCTGGATGTATCTCTTTCTTTCATATATCAGGAAAAAAAGGTATTATTAAGGAATTTACAATCGTGGATACATATGTATCCTTACCATACTAAAACGACTGCTATTATTAGTATCAAACCAATATCGATTCATACAAGCTAAATCCTCTAATCGATAATTAGGCCAAAGAAAGAACTTTAATTTAATTAGTTTATTTTTATCTGTTTTGCTTTTATCTAACACTTCACTACAGTTTTTTATGTATTTGAAAAAAACTGGATTTTTATGTATAACGTTTCTATTCCTCGAATAGAAAGAAATTAGAATTCTTAATTCTCTTCGTCGCTTAGTGGATAAAATTTTTTCAGGAACAAATAAATCAGAATGATTCTTATCCCTATTTTCGAGCATTCTTTGATGTCTTGCAATGGATTTATCAAAATTTTTCTTATCAATATACCTTTTTTCTCGGTATCTTTGATTAAATGAGGGCTTACTCTTATGAACCAATGAAATATTTATTGTTTGATAGATAAGAAATTGTCCGTCATTTTTTATAGACAAACGAACTGGTTCGATAATTAATATACCCTTTTTCATCAATTCTGTAAGAGTGAAATCTTTTTGAATCATCAGAATATCCAAACTCATTTCTCCCCTTTGAATAGAGGATATAGCAATTTCTTTTGGATTTATCAATCTAAGCAGGAGACAATATACTTTGATATTATTGATCATTCTTTGATTTAAAGAATCATCCCATCTCAATTGAAAACGTAAATACCTTTTTAGGAAGAAATCAAGCTCTGCTTCTGTGTTGCTCTTGTATTGCTTTTTCTTTCTACGTTTTTTCATATTCAAGCTTGCATAATCTTCTTCAATATTTTTTTCTTGGTTTGATAGAACTGATCCAAGATTCTCTTGGTTTTGTGCATCTGATTCAAGATTAACTCGGCCTGTGGATTCTTTTTCTTCTTGATTTTGATTCTCTAATTCAATAATTTTTTTAGCATTTGATAATATAAAAGGATCTCCCTTTCTCTTTCTATTGAGATTTTGATTTTCACTAACATTTTCATTTCTATTCAAATTTAAAAGAAGTAATTTGATTGGTATGATCCACGGTTTAATTTTATATGTATTAAAAAATAGGAAAAATTCTGGGAAGAACCAAAGTTTCAGATTCGATATGGGACGACTTAGTATTTCTTCATTCATTCCCATCCAATCAAAAAGGTTTTTTTTTTTCTTGGATGGTTGGATTCCTTGATTTGGATAGATTGTAAGATAAGAAAGGCCTTTTTTAGTAATTTTATCACTTAGTTGATAATTATTAACCCCAGCCTTAGCATTTTTATTACCATTTGGATCGATCCAGGACTCAATATCGACTTTCTTTCTAAGACAAAAATGGAAAATTTTCCAATCAAAAAATTTTCTATCTGAAAATTTATTCAGATTCATAATATCATCTTCTACTAGATAATTATTGATAGGAATAAGACCTCCTGCCATATTAAATAATATACCCTTATGTATATTGTAATCATACGAAATCTTCTCTTTATTATTTATACTTAATGGTGATATATAAATATATGAATGCTTCTTATTCTCATAATTAATAGATTTATATGAGAAAAGGTCATACCTAGAGTGTTTTTGAAAGTTATATTTTTGATTTGGAAATGAATTTGTTTCAAAATCGTTTAATTTTTTGGAATGAATTAATTGGTCGGTTTTTTCATCAGAATACCTTTTGTTTAAATCGTTATTCTGCGCCATACGTTGGTGAGTGATTTTAGTTCGCCATTTTTTTGGTACTAAACGATACCATCTAATTGGGGATAAATCATATTGATAATGAGCTCTTAACCAGTTTTTCCATTGATTAATTCCAGAATTAAAAAGATTTTTCTCTGGTAATTTAGAATGAAATATTTCTTGTTCTTTGAAAGAATTCTTTATTTCATTCTTAAGAAAAAGAGACGTTCCGTGATATTCAAGAACATATCTTAACTTAGATAAGTTAATAAGTTGGCTTTGGTATAATTTGTAAAATACATATGCTTGTGACAAGGGGGATAAGTCAAAAAGGATTTTTGAATTCTTAGTACTAATACTAAAAGGAGACTCTTTTATAGTCGAAATAAAGCGAAGTGTAGTTTTATTTGTTTTATTAATTTTTCCTTGATTTGGTTCAATATTGAAAATGTGTTTATCAATAATTTTTTTTGATAATTCAAAAAAAAGTTGTATATTGATCCTCGGAATAGAAATGAGAGATAGAACGATATCTATATATATCCTTTCAATTAAAAATATTATAAAAAAATATGATTTACGGATGATTCGAACATTTCTTCTTTTTAATTTTTGCGAAATATTTTTTATTGGTGACACTAGTTTAACAGGATAACTTTTTTTATTAGAACCAATAGTTATTTTTTTATTTAGTTCCGGAGTTAAAAATCCTTTCTTCTTATCCTTTGTAATTTTATCTATTTGATTTCTGATTGTAGTTGTTCTATCAGCCAGATCTTTCATTTTTTTTTCTGTCAATGAATAATCTTTCAAATCCATAAATCGAATTGGAATGGACAATTCGTGAATCATCTGATTACTCATTATCGAGTCTTTTTCTTTTTTAATTTCACTCAATTCAGATATTTCCCTTAATCCAAAGAATTGAAGTGGATTTATTTTTGAAAGTTGTTTTATTATTTTTTTTATAAATAGAATGCTTTTGATGACCCATTTTTTTGTTTCTTTTGATATGTTTAGAAAATATTTTGTTCTTTCTTTTAAAAACTCTATAATTAGAAAAGACTTTTTTTGCAATTTTAGAATTTTTTTTTTGAGTTCTTTAAAAATGGGTTCAAAAAAGGAACGTCTTTTTCGGGGAGAACCAAAAGGAAGTTCAGTTTCCATTCCCCAAACTGTTAAAAAACAAAAATCGTTTTTTTGTCCTTTATTTTTCGGTTTCAACAGATTTTTTTGAGGGGATCGTAGCTTAGACCTGTGCCAAGGTTTAAGGCAAAAAGGAAATAGGATCTTTATCTGAATACCGTCCGTCAACCAATTTTTTGGAAATTCTGTTTCTGATAATTGAACACCATTATAGGTACATTTAACATGCATTTCTTTATTCCAATCTTTTAAGTCTTCGGACCATTCGGGAAATTGAAATAATAACATACGGACTATATTTTTAGCTACTATCAATGAAGGTAATATAATATATTTTCTAAGAAAGGATTGGCTTACTAATATGGAACCTCTTATTACTTGAGCAAATAGAATGCTATCCCAGGCTTCTGCTATTTCTATTCGTGCTTTCTCTTCTCTTTTGTATTCTTCTCTTTTTTGTTCCTCTTTTTTTTTCTCATTTTCTTTTCTCTTTTCCTCTGTATAATCCGAAATTATGAATTTTTTTGTTTTTTTATTCATCGATTTTTTAAAAAAAAAATTCACTAACTCGGAGATATTAAAAGAAAAAAAAGGTTTGTTTATTCTGTCCAGAAAAAGAGGGGAATGCACATTTGCTTGAACTAGTTCCCAGGTAACAGTTTTACGTCTTTGAGCACGCATGGATCCTTTGATTATGTCTCGACGAAAATCTGATTGTTGCGAATAACGTATCAAAGCCACTTCGTCTGCGTGATCCGGATCATTAGTATTTGGGGTATTAGTATCAGTATTTTCTTGCTTATCAGTAAAAATTACTACACGTTTAGCTTTTCTTGAACGAATCTGATGATCCGCTGCTACGTTTTCTTCATTTTCTCCCCCTTCCTGTTGTTCGAACTCATCAATTAATTTGTATGACCATCGAGGAACTTTTTTACTGATTTCTTTTATTCCAATAGATTTTTTTCTAATTCTTTTAGCTTTGGGATCAGTTATAACTGGATTGAATAAAAATTTGAAAAATTTGATTTGATCTTCTAAATCAATTCTTTCTTGTTCTTGTTCGTTTTCTGGAAATGCAACAAAAATTTTTTCTCTTGGTAGTGAATTTCTATCAAACGTATCTATTTTCGTTTTCAATTTGTCAAAATCAGTAGTTAAAAGTATACCATGAATCTTATTTATCCAACTTGTCTCTATGTAATTTTTTATTACAGTTTTATTTGAGGATGCAAAAAAATTTCTGATCTTTCCACGATGGGGTCCAGTCAAAAAAGGATCATATATTTTAGGTAAGTAGTCTTTTTTAGTCTCATCATTACAGAATCTAATTCTTTTTTCGAGCGCATTTAGGGTAATACATCCTTTATCGAGAGCTTCAATTCTATTTCGAAATTCTTTACTCAGGTTGTTCTTCTTTTGTTCAGTCATGTAATTCCAATGATCAGACAATTCCTCAACAAGTAGTTTTTCTATTGGAAACAAAGACATTTTTTTTTGTATCATTTCTCGGAAGATTGACAAACTGGGTGGGTATGTAAAAGATATTCGTTCTTTTCCATCACTTCGACATGTATAAAAAAAATATTGTGACATTTCATTTTTTACAGCATTTTCAAATCGATCATTTTTTATATATCGCAAAGGACGGTTCCATCTTTTATAGTCGAAAAGAAGAGTCACAAGAGGTTTTTCAAACCATAATAAATATTTATCTTCTTTAAATATTTCTAACTTTGAATTCTCTTTATTCCCGTCGAGATAAGAAGTTTTATAAACTGGGTTATCTTTATAGAATGTCTCTTTAAAATTGAATTCATCCCCCTTTTCATTTATTCGTATCTCTTCCCTTTCATCGATTTTGTCCGGATCCTCCTTTTCTTCCGAAAAAAGGGAAGGAGAAGGATCTTCTTCGGTGGATCCCTGTTGTTCCTGTTTAGTCCCCTTCGTTTCGAAAGTTCTTTCTATTTCTACATCTGTTTCTTCCTCACTTTCCCTCCTTTCTTCCGTTTCTGAGGTTTCTTTCAGTTTTTTAGTAACAATAGGTGACGGTATTCTGCCTAAATAGTAAACACAGGTAATAAATAAGAGAATACTAAAGATTCGATCCATAGAATTTCTCAATTCTGACACAAGGTACTTATTAGATCGAATAAGTACATTAGATCTAATAGAATTATTTTGCTGTATCCAGACTAATACCAATTCAACCCATTTCATAAATAAAATGTGACCAATTAACCAA